AAAAATAAGGACGAAATCACGCTCTGTAGGATTTGAACCTACGACATCGGGTTTTGGAGACCCGCGTTCTACCGAACTGAACTAAGAGCGCTTTCTTATCATAAAAGACAAGAATGTAAAGACACTTTTTTTAACCCCAATTTAATGAACGATTATATATTAATATAATTGGAATCGATCTTAATTAATCCCTCGTTACTGCTCAACGAAGAAGTAATAGGTAGGGATGACAGGATTTGAACCTGTGACATTTTGTACCCAAAACAAACGCGCTACCAAGCTGCGCTACATCCCTACAATTGGTCTACAGTATCATTGTATAGAATTCCTGTCTTGTTTTCCACATCGTTATTTTGTCCATTGATATATACAATTTAATATACAATTTATATGGGCATTTCGTCTTTTTGGTCCCATTTAACATATAATAATAGTAAAAGAAAAGTCTTATATACGTATGAGATACGGAACGGAACCTGTCGTAAAAATAAATGAGTAGTTTTCGGGAATGCTCGGGACGAAAGGGACGTTTTTTTATGTTTTAAGAAAAATTTTATTTACCGGATAGTTGTATATTTCAATTTGAATTAGGGATTCCGTGTACAAGGTTCTTAACTGCATATGCATCTGATCATATATGTATTACCATTTTAGATTACAATAAAAAAAGGAAGGAGATTTTTCAATGCGAGATCTAAAAACATATCTTTCCGTGGCACCGGTATTAAGTACTCTATGGTTCGGGTCTTTAGCAGGTCTATTGATAGAGATTAATCGTTTTTTCCCAGATGCGTTGACATTCCCCTTTTTTTGATTATTGATACGGTACCAAATAACGAAGATTCGAGATAAAATTAAATATTTGTGACTAATCCTTTGCCCCTTTTTCTCTTTTTTACCTTTTTCCTTAAAGGGAGGAAAGAGAAAAAAGAAAGGGTGTATTCAACAGCTTCGAGACTTGGGTTCAAGTTTGAATTAAATAAATTATTAAATTCAAAAATTAACTAGGGATGGAGGTAGAATAAACAGGGTGTGGCCTAGATCTAGGACAAGACTCTTAGACAAGGTACTTAAATGGAAATGAAATACTGTGATTTGAAATAAAGTTTAGAAATTTTTTTAGTATATTGATATTGATTGCAGGGAAGTTTTTATAATTGGATTTCAAGTTAATAACTTCTATTTTTCCTTCCTTTCTTCTTCTTCGTTTCGGATCGAAAATAGAAGAGTTGAGTAAATCAAAAATCCAAAGGGGGTTCATGGCCAAGGGGAAAGATGTCCGAATAACGGTTATTTTGGAATGTACCAGTTGTGTTCGAAACGGTGTTAATAAGGTATCAACGGGTATTTCCAGATATATTACTGAAAAGAATCGTCACAACACGCCTAATCGATTGGAATTGAGAAAGTTCTGTCCATTTTGTTACAAACATACGATTCATGGGGAGATAAAGAAATAGATCGAATCGAGCACATGTATGTAACCCTTCCTTGGAAGGGTAAAAATGACATTCTATATAGAACATAGTTAAATATGATATATATAACATAATTAAATATAAACAAACCAAATCCTATTTATTCTAATTCATTTTAGATCCGACCGAAATAGGATTTTCGGGATAAGGAATAAACTAAACAAACCATGGATAAATCCAAGCGACCTTTTCTTAAATCCAAGCGATCTTTTCGTAGGCGTTTGCCCCCGATTCAATCGGGGGATCGAATTGATTATAGAAACATGAGTTTAATTAGTCGATTTATTAGCGAACAAGGAAAAATATTATCTAGACGGGTGAATAGATTGACCTTGAAACAACAACGATTAATTACTATTGCTATAAAACAAGCTCGTATTTTATCTTTGTTACCTTTTCTTAATAATGAGAAACAGTTTGAAAGAACCGAGTCGACTACCAGAACTGCGGGTCTTCGAGCCAGAAATAAATAGGCTTACTCTTTCGTCACTTGAATAAAAAGTAAAATCAGAACTAAAACGAAGATTGATGTTTTGTTCGAAAAATATGAAAAATACATATTTAATTATCGTGTTGTAAGAAAAAAAAGAATCGGGTAAGAATAAAGATTCTTTTTGAGTGTGTTAATTCATTTTGACTTTACCCTCCCGGAGTTCATTCTCCGGGGAACTCCGTTTAAATTATTCCGGTGGATTCTTTCCAATCTACTTCTTTTATGATCTCATTGGAAATCATATAAAGACAATTTATATTTGATATAGCTATTTGTGCAAGTATTTTACGATTAAGAAGTACCTGTTTCTTATATAGGTCATGTATTAATCTACTATAACTACAGGATACCCCTATTTCACGAATTACTGCGTTTATTCGAGTGATCCACAAACGGCGAAAATTTCTCTTTTGCTTATCCCTATCCCGATGAGACGAAACCAAAGCTCTTATTTTCTGTTGAGTAATTGTTCGAGTAAGTCTTGAATGAGCCCCTCGAAAGCTTGATGCAAATAAACGAATTTTTGTTCTACGTCTCCGAGCTATATTTCCCCGTCTAATTCTGGTCATTTAATAAATGAAACTTTGACGAATAACTAATAGATTTCCTTTCTTTCAGTTATTCTTTTTCCCTTTCCTAGTCTATTAATAACAAAGCTTTTTTCCAATGTATAAACTAAAAATTCCAATGACTTTGGCTACTATAACCTTCCCGACCACTATTTTTATTTTTTCTAGACATTTCACTTCGAAATAAGAAATTATATTTTACTAGGTATCAAAATATAATAAATAAAAAATCTAAATGGATAAAGAAATAGTGGCTTCCTTCGTTTATATGGTTACTTCTTAAACGGTGAGGTTTTCTCTATACACCGGAGCCTTTACTTCATTTAATCAATGTTATTGGTAACTTGTATAGTTCACATTCTTTGGCTCTACCCATGAATTATCCAGTAATAGGTCTTTCACGATTAGATCTACTTACACAGTAACGGTATTTAATTATGAAAGTTGGCTGGGTAGCTAACCCTGTTAGTCCGTTCTTGCAAAAGGGGCCTAAGTTTTCTGTTTTTATTTTTAAGTAGGATTTTCTCCGCTTAATGGATAACCATTTGTTACCAATGGAGAATTGCTTCTCATCTTAAATTGAGGTGATTGGATTTGCACCAACGGAAACCATAAATTTCATACACAATAGAATGGATATATTTTTTTTATACTGAATTGAACGGACTTCTTTTTCTATTCTATCCTATTCCCCGGTACTGATCATTGATACTAGAAAAGGTTTTATTTATTTTATCTTTATCCCAGCTCATGATCTGAACGAGTCGCACATACACCCTAGTACATGTTCCTCGACGCTGAGGGCATCCCCGAAGTGCGGGGGATTTTGTGACATTTCTGATTGGCTGTCTTGTATTTCTAATAAGTTGTTTAATAGTTGGCATGTTGAATCATATCATATAAATAATGGGCTGGTTTAGATCGATCCTAACCTGATGATACTTCTATTTAATTATTTAATTTTCCTGATGAAACTTTCTATTTAATTTTGTAGTAAATTCAGCAAAAATCTAAAATAGGAAATCGAGAATTTGCGCGAAAAAAAAATCCGGGCTTTTTCACTCAACCACCGCTACAAGATCAACAATTCCATAAGCTTGGGCTTCTGTTGCTGACATAAAAACATCTCTTTCCATGTCTTCCGAGACAACCCATAAAGGTTTGTCCGTTCTTTGTACATAAACCCTTGTTAGGGTTTCACGCAGTTTTAGCAGCTCTTCCGCTTCCAGGATAAATTCTCCCGTTTGTGCCTCATAAAAAGAACTAGCAGGTTGATGAATCATTACCCTGATGGTATAACAAAAAAGGGGTTCCTCTATTTTGCATGATGAATAGAAAAGAATAAAAAGAAAAAAAAAAATAAAGATAGAATTGAACAACCACAACCGTACGGGCATCTTTTATGCATTGCATACGGCTCTATAATAAAATTGACCTTTACCTTCAAAAAAATAGGATCTATCAGACCCAGATCGGTAAATGATCAAATTACCACCCTTCCTTTCGTAGGCGTTCAAAAATACTATGATGGTTCCGTTGCTTTATATATATATATATTTAATATTATTTGGTTTGTCTGTGTTTCAGCAATCCCAAAGTTGCTTTTTATAAAATTAAGGAAAAAAAATCTTGTTTTTTATTTTCGAACTCTTTCAGAACACAACTAAGCCCCCGGTGTGAAAATAAAAAAGTTTGTGACGCTGAACTGGAATCTCCAATATAAAAAAATAGGAAATCCCTTTTATCTCATACTACTCTCTCGATACATAATCAAATGTTTTGAAAAAACAATAAAAATTGTTTTATTTTGATATCGAATTCAAAGTGCCATGCTATTATTACTTAATATTAATATGGCGAAGGCATAGTCTTATTTTTTTCTCTCAAATAAAAACCTCATTGGCGCCAAGCGTGAGGGAATGCTAGACGTTTGGTAATTTCCCCTCCGGCCAAGATAAAAGATCCCATTGAAGCGGCTAATCCCATGCATATTGTCTGTACATCTGGTCGCACAAATTGCATTGTATCATAAATAGCCACTCCAGGGATAACCCATCCGCCGGGAGAGTTTATAAACAAATAGAGATCTTTGGTATCATTCTCGATACTGAGATATACCATAAGACCAATAAGTTGGTTCGAGATCTCGCTATCAACCTCTTGTCCTAAAAAAAGTAATCTTTCTCGATAAAGTCGGTTGATTAGGGTAAAATTAGATCCCTTACGAACCGTACAGGCGCCTTTTGGTGCATACGGTTCAACAAAAAATTGCAAAAAAAAATCAATGTGCAGATTCCAATCCTCTTTCTTTTTTCATATTCGTAGAAGGTTCTTTCTTACTTCTAACGAAAGGACTTTTCTTCGATTTTTAAAAAAAGACAGGTTTTTACTCCTTTTCGTATAATATTCTTGTAATATAAAAATAATAGAAAAGAAAAAAAGCAGTCACTAAACTTATTG